TGGAATCGCAGAAATTATAAAAATCAAACAATTGGCGATAATAACGATAAATATACAAAAGAACCTTTTTTTTCTAATTCCTATGATGCAATTGGCGCTTATCGGCAGAAAAGAATCAATTTAGATAGTCCTTTATGGCTCCGGTGGCAACTAGATCAACGCACTATTGTTTCAAGAGAAGCTCCCATCGAAGTTCACTATGAATCTTTGGGTACCTATCATGAGATTTATGAACACTATCTAATAGTAAGAAATATAAAAAAAGAAATGCTTTGTATATACATTCGAACTACTGTTGGTCATATTTCTCTTTATCGAGAAATCGAAGAAGCTATACAAGGGTTTTGCCAAGCCTGTTCAGATGGTAGTATCTAATTAAATCATAGGGATCTAAGCTAAGTAATTCTATGACATCGGCATGAATTCCGATCTCTTCGGTTCAACTAGGACCATAGTTCCTGAATTTCTACGCGAATCAAGATCGAGAAAAGGAAGTTTCCAATCATTGACTCAAATCCATTGTCGAACCCTACTCAGCGGAATATGGAGGTACTTATGGCCGAACGGGCCAATCTGGTCTTTCACAATAAAGTGATAGATGGAACTGCCATTAAACGACTTATTAGCAGATTAATAGATCATTTTGGAATGGCATATACATCACACATCCTGGATCAAGTAAAGACTCTGGGTTTCCAGCAAGCCACTGCTACATCCATTTCATTAGGAATTGATGATCTTTTAACAATACCCTCTAAGGGATGGCTAGTCCAAGATGCTGAACAACAAAGTTTGATTTTGGAAAAACACTATCATTATGGAAATGTACACGCGGTAGAAAAATTACGCCAATCTATTGAGATATGGTATGCTACAAGTGAATATTTGCGACAAGAAATGAATCTTAATTTTAGGATGACGGAACCCTTTAATCCAGTCCATATAATGTCTTTTTCGGGAGCTAGGGGAAATGCATCTCAAGTACACCAATTAGTAGGCATGAGAGGATTAATGTCGGATCCACAAGGACAAATGATTGATTTACCCATTCAAAGCAATTTACGCGAAGGACTGTCTTTAACAGAATATATCATTTCTTGTTATGGAGCCCGAAAAGGGGTTGTCGATACTGCTGTACGAACATCAGATGCTGGATATCTTACGCGTAGACTTGTTGAAGTAGTTCAACACATTGTTGTACGTAGAACAGATTGCGGAACTCCCCGAGGGATCCCTGTGAGTCCTCGAAATGGGATGATGTCGGAAAGGATTTTTATTCAAACATTAATTGGTCGTGTATTAGCAGACAATATATATATGGGTCTACGATGTATTGCCATTCGAAATCAAGATATTGGGATTGTACTTGCCAATCGATTCATAACCTTTCGAACACAAACAATATCTATTCGAACCCCCTTTACTTGTAGGAGTACGTCTTGGATCTGTCGATTATGTTATGGCCGGAGTCCCACTCACGGCGATCTAGTGGAATTGGGAGAAGCCGTAGGTATTATTGCGGGTCAATCCATTGGAGAGCCGGGTACTCAACTAACATTAAGAACGTTTCATACCGGCGGAGTATTCACAGGGGGTACTGCAGAACATGTACGAGCCCCCTCTAATGGAAAAATAAAATTTAATGAGGATTTGGTTCACCCCATACGTACACGTCATGGGCATCCTGCTTTTCTATGTTATATAGACTTGTATGTAACTATTGAGAGTCAAGATATTATACATAATGTGACTATTCCACCAAAAAGTTTCCTTTTAGTTCAAAATGATCAATATGTAGAATCAGAACAAGTGATTGCTGAAATTCGGGCGGGAACATACACTTTGAATTTTAAAGAGAAGGTTCGAAAACATATTTATTCCGATTCAGAAGGGGAAATGCACTGGAGTACTGATGTATACCATGGGCCGGAATTTACATATAGTAATGTCCATCTCTTACCAAAAACAAGCCATTTATGGATATTATCAGGAAGTTCGTGCAGATCCAGTATAGCTCCTTTTTCACTACACAAGGATCAAGACCAAATGAACGTTCATTCTCTTTCTGTCAAAAGAAGAGATATTTCTAGTCCTTCCATAAATAATGATCAAGTTAAACACAAATTCTTTAGTTCAGATTTTTTGAGTAAAAAAGAAAGTAGGATTTCTGATTATTCAGAACTTAATCGAATCATATATACTGGTCATTGTAATCTCATCCATCCTGCTATTCTCGTAGAGAATTCTGATTTATTGGCAAAGAGGCGAATAAATAAATTCATCATTCCATTCCAATCAATTCAAGAACGAGAGAAAGAACAAATAACCCACTCCGCTATCTCGATTGAAATACCTAGAAATGGTGTTTTCCGTAGAAATAGTGTTTTTGCTTATTTCGACGATCCCCAATACCGAAGAAAGAGTTCAGGAATTACTAAATATGGGGCTATAGGAGTGCATTCAATCGTCAAAAAAGAAGATTTGATTGAGTATCGGGGAGTCAAAGAATTTAAGCCAAAATACAAAATGAAAGTAGATCGTTTTTTTTTCATTCCCGAGGAAGTGTATATTTTACCCGAATCTTCTTCCCTAATGGTACGGAACAATAGTATCATTGGAGTAGATACACAAATCGCTTTAAATACAAGAAGTCGAGTGGGCGGATTGGTCCGAGTGGAGAGAAAAAAACAAAAAATCGAACTTAAAATCTTTTCAGGAGATATCTATTTTCCGGGAGAGACAGATAAGATATCCCGACACAGTGGTATCTTGATACCACCAGGAAGGGTAAAAACAAATTCTAAGGAATCAAAAAAAGTGAAAAATTGGATCTATATCCAACGAATCACACCTACCAAGAAAAAGTATTTTGTTTTGGTTCGACCAGTAATCATATATGAGATAACGAACGGTATCAATTTAGAAACACTTTTCCCCCAGGATCTATTGCAGGAAAAGGATAATCTGAAACTTCGAGTTGTCAATTATATTCTTTATGGAAATGGTAAACCAATTCGGGGAATTTCTGACACAAGTATTCAATTAGTTCGTACTTGTTTAGTGTTGAATTGGGACCAAGACAAAAAAAGTTCTTATATCGAAGAGGCCCGCGCTTCTTTTGTTGAAGTAAGCACAAATGGTCTGATTCGTGATTTCCTAAGAATCAACCTAGTGAAATCCCAGATTTCATATAGCAGTAGTAGAAAAAGGAATGATCCATCAGGTTCAGGACCGATCTCTAATAAGGGGTCAGATCGCACCAATATTAATCCATTTTATCCCAGTTATTCCAAGACAAGGATTCAACAATCACTTAAACAAAATCAAGGAACTATTAGTACGTTGTTGAATAGAAATAAGGAATGTCAATCTTTGATAATTTTGTCATCATCTAATTGTTTTCGAATGGATCCATTCAACCATGTAAAACATCACAATGTAATAAAAGAATCAATTAAAATAAAAGAGATCCTATAATTTCAATTCGAAATTCGTTGGGCCCTTTAGGAACAGCCCTTCAAATTGCGAATTTTTTTTTATTTTACCATTTTAATTTAATATTAATAACTCATAATAAGATCTCGATAACTAAATATTTGAAACTTGACAATTTAAAACAGACTTTTCAAGTACTTAAATATTATTTAATGGATGAAAACGGGAGAATTGTTAATCCCGATCCATGCAGTAAGAATGTTTTGAATCTGTTCACTTTGAATTGGTATTTTCTCCATCATAATTATCATGATAATTATTGTGAATCTTTCTTCATTAGACTGGGACAATTTTTTTGTGAAAATGTATGTATGGCCAAAAGCAGACCACATCTAAAATCGGGTCAAGTTCTAATTGTTCACATTGACTCTGTAGTAATAAGATCGGCTAAGCCTTATTTGGCCACTCCAGGAGCAACCGTTCATGGCCATTATGGAGAAATACTTTACGAAGGAGATACATTAGTTACATTTATATATGAAAAATCTAGATCTGGTGATATAACCCAGGGTCTTCCAAAAGTGGAACAAGTATTAGAAGTGCGTTCAATTGATTCAATATCGATAAACCTAGAAAAGAGAGTTGAGGGTTGGAACGAGTGTATAACAAGAATTCTTGGAATTCCTTGGGGATTTTTAATTGGTGCTGAGTTAACTATAGTGCAAAGTCGTATCTCTTTGGTTAATAAGATCCAAAAGGTTTATCGATCTCAAGGGGTGCAGATCCATAATAGGCATATCGAAATTATTGTACGTCAAATAACATCAAAAGTATTGGTTTCAGAAGACGGAATGTCTAATGTTTTTTTACCCGGAGAACTGATTGGATTGTTGCGAGCGGAACGAACGGGACGCGCTTTGGAAGAAACCATCTGTTACCGAGCCGTATTATTGGGAATAACGAGAGCATCTCTGAATACTCAAAGTTTCATATCCGAGGCCAGTTTTCAAGAAACTGCTCGTGTTTTAGCAAAAGCTGCTCTCCGCGGTCGTATCGATTGGTTGAAAGGCCTGAAAGAAAACGTTGTTCTGGGCGGTATGATACCCGCTGGTACCGGATTCAAAGGATTAGTGGAAGGCTTAAGGAAACATAAGAACATTCCTTTGAAAACTAAAAAGAAGAATTTATTCGGGGGGGGGTTTAGAGATAGAGATATTTTATTACACCACAGAGAGTTATTTGATTTTTGTATTTCAAGAAATTTCGATGATACATGAGAACAATCATTTATAGGATTTAATGATTCCTAAGAACAAATTCATCCTTTATATTTTAATTTTAATTAACGGTATTCCTGTGATTTGTTCCATGTGATTTGTTAATAGTAATAAATAGTAATAAGTTAATAGTAAGAAATAATAAAGAAAATAAGGAATCGAACGAAATTAATCGCTTGGATCATATATCAATGTCCAATCTCCGGGAAAAGATAAGGTTCCATCGGAACAATTATTTATTTCAGGGTACCCCGCCTCTCTTTTTCTTTTTTTTTTCAAAAAAAAAAA